AACAAATAAAAAATTAACCTCATTATTATAAACCAAGCTATTAAATATCTCAAACAAATCCCGAAATTCAAAACTACCCGTTATCCAATAAAAACCCAAAATTCCTAATAATAAACCAAAATCCCCGACACGATTAGTTACAAACGCTTTTTGACAAGCATTCGCCGCACTAGGTCGTGTGAACCAAAAACCTATTAATAGATAAGAACACATTCCAACCAATTCCCAAAAAATATAAATTTGTATCAAATTTGAACTAGTAACTAATCCCAACATTGAAGTATTGGAAAAACTCATATAAGCAAAAAATCTCAAATATTCCTGATCATGAGACATATAATTATCACTATAAATAAGAACCATCATTCCAACAGTAGTGATTAATATTGACATAATAGAAGTAAGTGGATCAACCAAGCAGCCAAATTCTAAAGAAAAATCATTATTGATGGTCCAAGACCATACATATTGATAGACGGAATTGTGATTTATTTGCTGAATAGAAAAATGGGCTGAAAAAATCATAACTATACTTAACAATAAAACACTCGGAAAAGCCCACATACGTCGAAGATTTTTTGTTGCCGTTGGAAAAAGTAGAAGTCCTGCTCCAATTAACATCGGAACTGGAAGTGGAATGAAAGGTATAATCCATGAATATTTATATGTATATTCCATAAAAAAAAATAAAATATTTTTCTTAATTAATTGTTTCTGATTCACCGGTTCTTATTTGTTTTCTGTTGAAAGGGGTCAGTTAATAAAAAAAAAATTAAGATAAGATATAAAAAATAAAACTTAAATAAAATTTTAATTCTAATTATTACGTAGTACAATAATTTATTTATATCTATAGAGCGAGGATAAATAATTACACCAAAAACAGTATTTGGTATGAATCATAAAGCGCATAACTTGATCAATAAAAACTATTTATTGTAATTCGGTTATTCAGAATCATTAAACAATTTGTTTTGTAACTAATTGATTGTTTTCCATTACAATAAAAGCTATTTGTAGTAAATGCTATGATATCCAACACTTTATTTTATGTAAAATAAAAAAAAAGGGCAAATAAAATGCCTTTATATAAATATAATAAAAAATTATGTATTTTGTATCCTTTAACAGATTAACTACTAGTCCCATTCGAATTTGAGAATTAAAGTTGGGTGTACTCTTTCTTCGAGTTTGACCAATTAAATTAATTAAAATTAATCTAATAGAAAATTATTAAAGTTTTTTTAATTAAGCGAGAGAGGGGTTGGGTTATTAAACTTTTGATGTATTTTATTACATGTATAAATGTAACACGACGAAAATAGAAAGAAAACGAAACGCACAATCTTTTCTTTTTTGTTTGTATTGGATTTTTTTATTTTATCAACTTCAATCAATTCTATTTTTTGGCATAGGGGATTGTTGTTAGTAATATTTTATGCGATTTTTACACATCCCCCTTTTTTATGAAGGGAGTATAATTTAGATAATAAATAGATATAGAACAGTAAAGAATTTTTTTTTGAACAATAGATGTCTTTCACATCCAACCGAAGAACCTATTATAATTTTTTAATGGCAGTTCCAAAAAAACGCACCTCTATTTCAAAAAAACGGATTCGTAAAAATATTTGGAAAAGGAAGGGATATCGGGCAGCATTGAAAGCTTTTTCGTTAGCGAAATCTCTTTCTACCGGGAGTTCTAAAAGTTTTTTTTGTGTAACAAATAAATAATAGTAATCAAACAATACAATAAATAATCTGAATCGGTCGAATTAGAAAAGTAATCTAATTTTGTTTCTAATTTTTTTATAAGATTTATAAGTTATAAGAATTATAATTAACATCATAATAGTAAAATAATATAAATTTATATAAAATTATTTTTATATAAAATAATTTATATATAATAAATAAATAAAAATAATTATAAATAAATAAAAATAATTAGTTTCATAATGTTTTAATTTAGAAGGCGTCTTTTTTCTTTCGTTTCTGATATAGATAAGAATTCTGTTGTCTACTTAATTCGAAAAATTAACGGTACTTTTTTGTTTGAAAAAAGGATAAATGCAAGCACAAGGGTTCACCTTTCGTTTTAGTATGTTTTATCATTTTCAGGATGGGGATTCTCACTTTCCCCATCGACTTGACTCAATAATAAAAATAAATTTATTATTGAGTTATATTATATATTATAAAGAAGAGTTCGTTGAAACTAAACTAATTGATTAAGTTTAAAATATGTTTTATAATCTTCTAAATCATTATTTTTCTAAATTATTATCACTATATAAACTCTTTAACCCAATTTAATTTTAATTATAATTAATAAAATACCTTTTTACATTTTTAGGTAGTTATATGACGAATGTGCCAATTTTGAGTGATCTGTTTTAGATCCTATGGTTCGATTGGAAGATCGATCAAAATATAATAGATATCGAAGATATAATATATATTAATTTAAAAATTAATAAAGTATTTTTTGAAGTACGGT